AGAAATATGCCACGGATGTGGGTAAAGCTAAAGCAACAGTAGTATTTATATCATTCGTGGGTGCGGCTAACTCCCCATGAGGTAACTCTATAATTTTCCGAGGTAAAAGAGCCCCTGACCAGTTAGAAACAAAAATAAATAGGAACATAGTTCCAATAAAGGGAACCCAAGGGCGATATTCTTCTCCAATTTGAGTTTTACTCAAGTCTCGAATGAATTCAAGGACATATTCGAAGAAATTTTGACCGTCGGTCGGAATGGTTTGTGGATTTCGAAGCGCTATAGTGGTTGAACCTAATAAGATAGCAATTACCACCCAAGAAGTAATAAGTACTTGTGCGTGAACTTGGAAAGCGCCTATTTGCCAATAAAAATGTTGGCCTACTTCCACACCGGATATATCGTATAACCCCATTAGTGTGTTGCTCGAACATGGTAGAACATTCATATTGCCCTCTGACAGAAATCGAACTTAAAAAGGAATTATTTTGATTCCACTATCTCTTTCTCGACTTGCCTATTTGAATCCGATATTTCGTATACCAAGTAATCACATAATATCCCCCGCGATTTTGATCTCTTTTTTGATATTCAGAAATCGTAACCGATTCAATAAATCTATGGAGTTCCCGAAGTAATTGACTTTATCTTATTATTAATTAACGATTTGTTATATAGCTAGAACGGCCCTCACAAATTGCGGACACTAATTTGTTAAGAATAAATCGAATTGAAGCTCTAGCATCATCATTGGCTGGAATCGGAAGATCTACGAGATCCGGGTCGCAATTTGTATCGATTAAACAAATCGTTGGAATTCCCAAAGTTAGACATTCGCGAACAGCCGTATATTCTTCTTGCTGATCAACGATGATTACAATATCAGGTAATCCCGTCATATATTTGATCCCACCCAGATAGGTTTGCAAGTGATATAATTGTCTCTTCACTATTGCTGCATCTCTTTTTGGAAGACGATTGAGTCTTCCAGTCTTTTGTTCCGCTCTCAAATCTCTGAACTTATGAAGCCTCGTTTCTGTAGTGGACCAATTCGTTAACATACCACCTAGCCATTTTTTATTAACATAATGACACCGAGCCCTTATTGCAGCCGCTGCGACTGAATCAACTGCTTTTTTGTTGGTACCGACTATTAAGAATTGTTTTCCCCGACTCGCTGCATAAAAAACTAAATTACAAGCTTCTGATAAAAAACGAGCAGTTCTAGTAAGATTTGTGATATGCCTACCTTTACGCTTTGCAGAGATGTAAGGCGCCATTCTAGGATTCCATTTCTTAATACGATGGCCCAAATGAACTCCTGCTTTCATCATCTCTTCCAAATTGATGTTCCAATATCTTCTTGTCATTTCTCCCCACACTTCCTCTTTTTTTTTAGAGAGTAGGTAACCTAAATAAATAATTGTTCCGATGGAACCTTCTACCGGAGATTGACCGTTGATACACAGCCCAAACCATTAATTCCTTTCTATTCGTTATTAGCTTTATTACCAAATCAAATGACCGGACCGTATAGGTAAAGTGAAAAGGGTGCATTTTCTCTGAGGAATCATTAAATCCCATAAATTATGATGGATCATGGAAATTCTTTGGGATCCAAGAATCAAATAATTCTATGTGTTGGAACAAAATATCTCTCATTTCCGCCTACAAATAGATTCTTCTTTTTGATTTCCAAAGGAGTGTTTCTGTGTTGCGTTGAACGGTACACAAATCCTTTGAATCCGGTACCAACCGGTATCATCCCGCCCAGAACAACGTTCTCTTTCAAGCCTTTCAGCCAATCGATACGACCTCGTAGAGCGGCTTTTGCTAAAACTCGAGAAGTTTCTTGAAAACTCGCTTCGGATATGAAACTTTGAGTATTCAGAGACGCCCTCGTTATTCCCAATAAGATGGCTCGATAACAGATCCCTTCTTCCAAAGCGCGCCCTGTTCGTTCCGCTCGCAACAATCCAATTAGTTCTCCTGGTGAAAAAACATTAGACATTCCATCTTCTGAAACCAACACTTTTGATGTTATTTGACGCACAATAATTTCTATATGCCTATTATGGATTTGCACCCCCTGAGATTGATAAACCTTTTGAATCTTATTAACCAACGAGATACGACTTTGTGCTATGGTTAACTCAGCACCAACCAAGAATCCCCAAGGAATTCCAAGAATTCTTGTTATACGCGCGTTCCAACCTTCAACCCTTTTTTCTAGGTTCATTGATATTGAATCAATTGAACGCACTTCTAACACTTTTTCCACTTTTGGAAGACCTTGCGTTATATCACCAGATCTCGATTTTTCATAGATAAATGTAACTAATGTATCCCCTCCGTAAAGGATTTTACCATAATGGCCATGAACGGTTGCTCCTGGAGTAGCCAAGTAGGGCTTAGCGGATCTTATTACTAAAGAGTCAACATGAACAATTATAACCTGACCCGCTTTGAGGTGCGGTCTATATTTGGATATACATACATTTTCATAAAAAAATTGTCCAAGGCTAATTATTGTCGATGTCTCTTCACAAAAATTGTGATGGAGAAAATACCAATTCAAATTGAATGGATTCAAAATCATGTTATTGCTTGGATTGGGATTAAAAATTATCCCATTTTCATCCATTAAAGAATATTTAAGTACTTGGAAAGTCTGTTTTAAATTTGGAAGTAGTAAATATTTATTTACCAAGATATGATTATGAGTTATTAAATGGTAAGATGGAGAAAAATTAGCAATTTTAGGCACAATCCCTAAAGGACCCAACGAATTACTAATTGGAATTTTCAGATCCCTTTCCGTTGGCATTGATTCTTTTGTCACATTGTTGTTAGATTTCCAACCGTTGAATGGATCCATTCGAGAACAATTAGATGATGATAAAATGATCAAAGACTGGCATTCCTTATTTGGATTCAACCACGTACGAATAGTTCCTTGATGTTGGGTAAGTGATTGTGGAATCCTTGCCTTGTAATAAAAGGGATTGAGATTGGTGTGCTCTGCTCCATTATCGGGGATCAATCCTGACCCCGCCGGATCATTTCTTTTTCTGGTATACGAAATAGGGGGCTTCACGAAGTCCATTCTTAGGAAAGCTCGAATCAGATCATTTACCCTTACTTCAACAAAGGAAGGATGCACTTCCTCTACAGATGAAGCGCTTTTGTCTTGGTCCCAATTCAATACTAAACAAGTTCGAACTAATTGACTATTTGTGTGAGAAATTCTTCGAATTGGTTTGCCATTTACATAAAGGATATAATTGGCAACTCTAAGTTGCACATTATCCCTTTCTTGCAAGGGGTCGTGGGGGAAAAGTGTTTCGAAATTTATACCGTCTGCTATTTCATATGTGACTATGGGTCGAACCAAAACAAAAGACTTTTTCTTAATAGGTGCGATCCGTTGGACATAGACCCCCTTTTTCCTTTTTTTTGCTTCCTTGGTATTTTTTTTTAACACTCCTGGTGGTATTAAGATGCCGCTGTGCCAAGGTATCTTATCTGTCTCTTCAGTAAAATGGGGATCTCCAGAAAAAATTTTCAATTCAATTATTTCTTTTTTTCTTTCCACTCGGACCAATCCGCCTACTCGACTTCTTGTATTTAAAGCGATTCGTGTATCGACTCGAATAATGCTATTGTTTCGTACCATTATGGAAGAAGATTCGGGTAAGATATGTACTTCCTCGGGAATGAAAAAAAATTGATCTACTGTCTTTTGGTATTTTTGCCTAAATTCTTTTGCTCTTCTATGCTCAATCAAATCCTCTTTTTTGACGATAGAATCCATCTCTCTAGTCCTATATTTAGGAATTCCCGCACCCTTTATTCGGTATCGGGGATCATCGAAATAAGCAAGAATACTCTTTTTTCGTAAAATACCGTTTATGGGTATTTCAATCGAGATACCCGAAAGAGGGATTAGTTCGTTCTCTCGTTCTTGATTCGATTGGAATGGAATGATAAATCGATTTCTTCGCCTCTTTGCCAATAAATCAAAATTTTCGTGGAGAATGGCAGGATATATGAAATTACAATGACCATTGCATATGATTTGATCAGGTCCTGAAAAAAAAAGAACCTTCCGGGCACTTTTACCAGAAAGCTCTGCACTAAACAATTTAGGTCTCACTTGATCATTAGTCGCCGAGAAGCTAGACAAAGATCTTCGTTCAGCAGAACGAGAATGAACATTCATTTGATCTTGATCCTTGCGGAGTGAAAAGGGAACTCTACTAGAATTGCGCAGAGCCCCTGATAATATCCATAAATGACTTGTTTTTGGTAAGAGATGAACATTACCATATGTATATTCAGGCGCATGATACACATCGGTACTCCAGTGCATTTCTCCCTCTAAGTCAGAATAAATATGTTTTCGAACCCTCTCTTTAAAATTCAAGGTGGGTGTTCCCGCCCGAATTTCAGCAATCACTTGTTCTGATTCTACATATTGATCATTTTGAACTAAAAGAAAACTTTTTGGTGGAATATGCACATTATGTCTAATATCCTGACTCTCAATAGTCACATACAGGTCTATATAACATAAAAAAGCAGGATGTCCATGGCGTGTACGTGTGGGATGAACCAAATCCTCATTGAATTTAATTTTTCCATTAGAGGGAGCTCGTACATGTTCTGCAGTACCACCTGTAAACACGCCACCGGTATGAAAGGTTCTTAATGTTAGTTGAGTCCCTGGTTCCCCAATAGATTGACCCGCAATAATACCTACTGCTTCTCCCAATTCGACCAGGTCGCCATGAGCGGTACTCCGACCATAACATAATCGGCAGATCCAAGATGTACTCCTGCAAGTAAAGGGGGTTCGAATAGATATTGGTTGTATTCGAAGGTTTATGAATCTATTGACAAGTCCAACCCCAATATCTTGATTTCGAATGGCAATGCATCGTGAACCCATATATATATCGTCTGCTAATACACGACCAATTAATGTTTGGATAAAAATC